ATGGTTAATATAAATTAATGTTTATTATACATTAATGTACTAAATCATTTATGTGTTAAAACCATGCAATTATGTAATTGCATAATTTAATGATTATAACACATAAATAAATAGAATCATGTATGTGTTATAATCATAAAATTTAATAATTGATATAAATTAATGATAATTACACATAAATGATAAAATCATATATGTATTAAAACCATAGGATTAATGGTCAATATAAGTTAATGGTGATAATACATAATATGTATAAGCCATATATATGTATCTGAACCATAGGGTTTTTGCTGTTTGTTTAGATGGTAGTTTAGATTTTAAGAATGCCAGCTTTGGGAGTTGGTGGCGGGGGTTGAAATCCCCTCTATCTCAGCAATAGGGAGGATTTTAACCTTCGACAGCCGGTTTACAAGACCGACGCTCTGCGGCACTGAGCTACTAATGCAACCTCAATTAAGGGCTTTGTTTTCAATTCAGCTTGTTGCTGGTATGAGGATGAGGAAGAGGAAGAAGTAGAGGAAAGAAGCAATTTGGCCAATAATAACGAATGGGTGTTCTACAGGTATTCCCCCAATTCAGGTAAGGATCATTACGTCCATTACTAGGGTTCAAAATAAAAATTGTGTTACTGGTCGAAATGTTAGGCCTCGTTGCTTGGACGTGTGTAGGATGGGTACTACCATCAGTACTAGAATTGAGAATAGCAGGGCGAGAACGCCTCCAAGTTTATTAGGGATTGATCGGAGGATGGCGTAGGCAAAGAGGAAATATCACTCGGGTTTAATGTGGGGAGGGGTAACCAGGGGGTTTGCAGGGGTGAAGTTGTCTGGGTCTCCAAGAAGGTTGGGGGAAAAGAGAGCTAAGGAGGTGAGGGCAATGAGTAAAATTGCAAATCCGAGGAGATCCTTAAATGAGAAGTAGGGGTGGAATGGTACTTTATCTGCGTCCGAGTTTAGGCCTGTGGGGTTGTTAGACCCTGTTTCGTGGAGGAACAGTAGGTGGATAAGAGTTGCGGCTAAAATGACGAATGGCAGGAGAAAGTGGAAAGCGAAGAAGCGTGTTAGGGTGGCATTGTCGACTGAGAAGCCGCCTCAAATCCATTGCACTAGTGAGTTTCCTACGTAGGGGACGGCAGAGAGGAGGTTGGTGATGACAGTTGCGCCTCAGAAAGACATTTGTCCTCAGGGTAGGACATAGCCTACGAAAGCAGTTATTATCACGAGTAGGAGGAGAACTACTCCAATGTTTCATGTTTCTTTAAACAGGTATGAGCCGTAGTATAATCCTCGGCCGATATGAAGGTAGATGCAGATGAAGAAAAAAGATGCCCCGTTGACATGTATATTTCGGAGAAATCAGCCGTAGTTTACGTCTCGGCAGATGTGAGCCACGGATGAGAAGGCTGTAGCGATGTCTGATGTATAATGTATTGCCAGGAATAGTCCTGTAAGAATTTGAGTGATTAAACACAGGCCCAGAAGGGAGCCGAAGTTTCATCATGCTGAGATGTTTGTAGGGGCGGGGAGGTCAACTAGAGCATCATTTGCAATTTTTAAGAGGGGGTGGGATTTTTGAAGTTTAGCCATTAAAGGTTCTTATAGTTAAATGATAACGATGGTTTTTCAGCTCATTATTTTTGGTTAAAGTCCATGTAAGAATTATGGTTATATTTATGTATTTTATTTTGTTTCTCATTATTCTTGGGCTGGTTGCGGTTGCTTCCAACCCTTCTCCTTATTTTGCCGCGTTAGGCTTGGTGTTAGTGGCTGGGGTGGGGTGTGTAGCGTTGGTTGGGCATGGGGGCCCGTTTTTGTCATTAGTTTTGTTTTTGATTTACTTAGGAGGGATGCTGGTTGTATTCGCTTATTCAGCGGCGCTTGCTGCTGAGCCTTATCCTGAGGCTTGGGGAAGTTGGTCCGTGGTGTTAAATATAGGTGGGTATGTGGTGGTAGTCTTGTTGGTTTCTTTTTTCTTTTTAGGAGGGTGGTATGAGTCTTCTTGGGGCTGTGTGGATGAGTATGGGGAGTTGTCTGTTTTTCGGGGAGATATGGGGGGGGTTGCTTTAATGTACTCTGAAGGGGGAGGAATGTTAGTTATTAGCGCGTGAGTATTACTTTTAACATTATTTGTAGTGTTGGAGCTAACGCGGGGGTTGAGTCGGGGGGCGTTGCGGGCAGTTTAGAGGCTAATAATTAATACTGCTAGAAATAGTGTTGTTAGAGATAAGGTGAGGTAGGTTTTAATTATACCTTGCTGAATGTTACTTGCTGCTGATACCAGGGGGAGGTTGGAAGAAGTAACGGCTTTGGGGCCGGTTTTTTCTAGCCAAGTTAGATCAATGGCTTGGCTGGCGATGGCGGAGCCGAGAATTATTGTAGTTTTTGGTGCGAGACGGTGGGTGATCGCTGGGAAGAAGCCGAGTTGATTGAAGAAGTGGGGGGTGGTAGGCAAAGGGGAGGTCTTAGGTCGGTTGTTTGAAAGTGATGCTAGTTCTAGGGCGATAAGTAGGCCGATAGCTGTAACTGTAATTGCAGCTAATTTAAGGATCACGGGTATTGATATAATTGGTGTTTTTAGGGGGGTGATGTTTGATGTAATTAAGAGGCCGGCGATAATGCTACCTCAGGCCAGGCGTTTAATAGAGTTAGTGACTGCGGGGTCGTTTTCATTAATTGGGGAAAGTGAGTTGAATCGGGGGAAGCTAATGGGTACGAAGGAAATGATTCGGAGGCTGTAGATGGCAGTGAAAGAAGTAGCAAGAAGGGTTAGGGTGAGGGCTCAGGCGTTTAGGTAGGAGGTGTTGAGTGCTTCGATAATGGCATCTTTAGAGAAAAAACCTGCCAGGAAGGGGGTGCCCGTCAGGGCTAGGCTGCCAATCGTCAGGCACGAGGATGTAAGGGGGGTAAGGTGGTGCATCCCTCCTATTTTTCGGATGTCTTGCTCATCATTTAGGGCGTGGATGACTGAGCCTGAGCATAAGAAGAGTATTGCTTTAAAGAAGGCGTGGGTGCAAATGTGGAGGAAGGCCAGTTGGGGCTGGTTGAGGCCAATAGTTACTATTATTAGGCCCAGTTGACTGGACGTAGAAAAGGCAACGATTTTTTTGATATCGTTTTGGGTGAGGGCACAGGCGGCGGTAAAAAGTGTAGTGATGGCGCCCAGGCAAAGGCATGTGGTTAGTGCTGTTTGATTATTCTCTATTAAAGGGTTTAGTCGAATTAGGAGGAAAATTCCTGCAACCACTATAGTGCTGGAGTGGAGTAGGGCAGAGACTGGCGTGGGGCCTTCTATAGCTGCTGGCAGTCATGGGTGGAGCCCAAATTGAGCTGATTTGCCGGTTGCTGCAATAATTAGTCCAAGGAGGGGGAGGGTTGTGTCAAGGTTTTGAGAGAGGGAGAATATTTGTTGTATTTCTCATGAGTTGAGGTTTGTGGCTATTCAAGCTATGGCAAGAATAAGGCCAATGTCTCCGACTCGGTTATAAATGACTGCTTGTAAGGCAGCTGTATTTGCGTCTGCTCGGCTGTATCATCAGCCAATGAGGAGGAAGGATATAATTCCAACCCCTTCTCAGCCAATGAATAGCTGAAATATGTTATTTGCTGTGACTAAGATAATCATGGCAATTAGAAAGGTTAGGAGGTACTTGAAAAATCGGTTTATGTTTGGGTCTGCGTGCATGTACCAAGCTGCAAACTCTAAAATGGACCATGTGACGTAGAGAGCGATAGGGGTGAAGATAATTGAGTAGTGGTCAAATTTTAGGCTAATGTTGATGTCAAAGGTGTGGGTGTTTATTCATGTTCAGTTGGTGACGATCGTTTCTAGGCCTTCATTGAGAAAAAAGCAGAGCGGCAGAAGGCTAACAAAAAAGGCTAGTTTTACTGCTGTTTTGGCGTGAGTGAGGGCTCAGTCCTTGGTTTTAGGGTTGGGAGAAAGGGTGGAGATGAGGGGGAATGTAAGGAGCGCAAAAATAATAATGAGGCTAGATGTTATTGTTAGCAGAGTTGAGTGCATAGCTGCTACTTGGAGTTGCACCAAGAGTCTTTGGTACCTAAGGCCAACGGATGAGCTATTATCCTTTAGAAGCGGGGTTCAAGTGAGCCCTGGAGTTTAACTAGGGGAGTGAAAATTAGCAGTTTTCATTGCTGACGAGCCTCTCTTGGTAAATGGGGGCGGTTAAGCCCCATCGTTAGATTCACAGCCTAACATTTTGATTAAACTACGTTTACAGGCGGTTCACCCTCAGATCAGTTCAGGTTTAATAATGAGAAGGGCAAGAGGTAGGAGGTGGAGGGTGATCAACAGGTGCTCTCGGGTGTGGGTCGGGCTAAGATTTAATATGTGCATTGGGAGGGAGCCTCGTTGGGTAGTTTGGAACATAAAGAGTGAATAGCTTGCAGTAATGAGGGCGCCGGCCCCTGTTAGAATTAGGGTTCATCAAGACCAGTTAAACAGTGAGGTGATGATTATTAGTTCTCCTATCAGGTTTGGTAGGGGAGGGAGGGCCAGGTTTGCAAGGCTGGCAATAAATCATCAAGTTGCTGTTAGGGGTAAGACTATTTGTAGGCCCCGTGTCAGTAATATAGTTCGGCTGTGAGTTCGTTCATAATTGGTGTTTGCGAGGCAGAAAAGGGCTGAAGAGGTGAGGCCATGGGCGATTATAAGGATAAGTGCTCCGCTGAAACCTCATGGTGTTTGAATTAAAATTCCTCCTGCCACGAGACCTATATGGCCAACAGAGGAGTAGGCGATGAGGGATTTCAGGTCTGTCTGTCGTAAGCAGATAGAGCCCGTTATAACTACACCTCATAGGGCGAAGATAATAAAGGGGTAGCTTAATTCTTTAGTAAGGGGCTCTAGTATCGTTATTATACGTATCATGCCATAACCTCCTAGTTTTAGCAGAACGGCAGCAAGGATTATTGAGCCTGCGATGGGGGCTTCGACATGTGCTTTAGGAAGTCAAAGGTGAATGCCGTAGAGTGGCATTTTTACTAGGAATGCGAGTAAGCAGCTGACCCATCAGAAGCTGTGAGCATAAGATGTCAGGGGAGCAGGGTTGGAGTAGTGAAGGGTTAGAAGGGAGAGGGTTCCAGTACTATTGTGAAGGAGTAATAGGGCTACCAGAAGGGGGAGGGAGCCTGCTAATGTGTAGAAAAGGAAGTAAGTTCCTGCGTTTAGTCGTTCTGTTTGGTTCCCTCAGCGTGTAATAATAATTAGTGTTGGGATTAAAGTGGCTTCAAATATTACATAGAATATAATTATTTCGGTGGCACTGAAGGCTAGGATAAGGAAGAATTGAAGGGTTGTAAGGAGGGTAATATAAAGTCGTTGCCGGTTTATGGGTTCGGTAGCAGTATGGTTTTGGCTGGCTAAAATTATTAAGGGGAGAAGTCAGCAGGTGAGGATAAGAAGAGGAGTTGAGAGTGGGTCAGTTGCTATATACGGGCTGAGGGAGTGCCATCCCGTCTCTAAAAGGTTTGGGATTCAAGAGAAGCTAGCTAGGGCAATGAAGAAGCTGTGGGCGAGGGTTGTGGGCCAAAGTCATTTAGCTGGGGTGAGTCAGGCTGTTGGGATTAATATCAGGGTTGGGATAAGGATCTTTAACATTGTAGGAGGTTTAGGCTCTGTAGATGGTCGGTCCCGTGTGTACGGGCTGTGGCTACTAGCAGGGCTAGCCCTGCGCTTGCTTCACAGGCTGAGAATGCCAGGAGGAGCATGGGGGAGGCGGAAAAACTGGTGGAGTCTAATTGCAGGGTTCATAGAGAGAGAGCAATGAAGAGAGAGAGCATCATGCCTTCTAGACATAACAGGGCGGAGAGAAGGTGGAACCGGTGGAATGCTAGTCCGGTTAAGCCTAGGAGGAAGGTTGAGGAAAAGGTGAAGTGGACAGGAGTCATCAAGTAATTCCGGAGTTGAACCAGAAGCTTTTGAGCCGAAATCAAATATCTTTTTTAGACTAACTACTTATTCAGCCCATTCTAGGCCTCCTTGGGTTCATTCATAGATTAGGCCCGCAGTGAGGAGAATTAGAATGGTTGAGGCCCAGAAGAATGTATGGAGGGGGAAAGAGAGTTGATCTCCTCAGGGGAGGGGTAGTAGTAGAGCGATTTCTAGGTCAAAGAGGAGGAAAAGGATAGCAACTAAGAAAAATCGTAGGGAGAAAGGGAGGCGAGCCGTTCCGAGTGGGTCAAATCCACACTCATAGGGGGATAGTTTTTCATGGTCTGGGGTTATTTGGGGGAGTCAGAATGAGACTAGGGCCAGGATCAAGGAGAGGGCCACAGCGATAGTAATAGAAGAAGCGATTAGATTCATTATCTTTCCTTGGAGTTTAACCAAGACCAAGTGATTGGAAGTCACTTATACTTGTTTGATACTAGAAAGATTAGGATCCTCATCAGTAGATAGAGACGTACAGGAATAGTCATACTACGTCTACAAAATGTCAGTATCAGGCAGCTGCTTCGAACCCGAAGTGGTGGTTTGATGTAAAATGGTGGTTAATCTGTCGTAGTAGGCAGACGGCTAGGAAGGAGGAGCCGATTAGGACGTGCAGTCCATGGAAGCCGGTTGCTACGAAGAATGTGGCTCCGTACACCCCGTCTGCAATTGTGAATGAGGCTTCGTGGTACTCCATGCCTTGGAGAAAGGTAAAGTAGCCTCCAAGAAGAATGGTTAGTGCTAGTGACTCAATTGCTTGTTTTCGTTTTCCTTCCATGATGCTGTGATGTGCTCAAGTTACAGTAACACCTGAGGCGAGAAGAACGGCTGTGTTTAGGAGGGGGACTTCGAAGGGGTCGAGGGCTGTAATGCCTGATGGAGGTCAGTGGCCTCCCAGCTCGGGGGTGGGGGCTAGGCTCGAGTGGTAGAATGCTCAGAAGAATCCTAGGAAGAAAAGGACTTCTGAGGTGATGAATAGGATTATTCCATACCGGAGCCCTTTTTGGACGGGGGGTGTGTGGTGTCCTTGGAATGTCCCTTCCCGGACGACGTCTCGTCATCATTGACAGATGGTTAAAATCAATAAGATGGTTCCGAGGGTAACGAGGGTGGTAGAGTGGAAGTGGAATCAGATTGCAGTTCCTGATGTTATTAATAGGGCGGCGATAGCGCCTGTTAAAGGTCATGGGCTGGGGTCTACTATATGATATGGGTGTGCTTGATGGGCCATTAAACGTTTTCTTGGAGGTAGAGGCTTAGGAGTAGGACGAAGACGTAGGCCTGAATCATGGCAACGGCAACCTCTAGAAGGGTCAGAAGGAATAGCAGGGCGGTTGTGAGAATCGCTACTGAGGGTATCAGTGGAAGGAGAACGAAAGCAGCTGTAGCAATTAGTTGAATAAGGAGGTGGCCGGCTGTCAGGTTAGCGGTAAGTCGGACTCCAAGGGCTAGAGGGCGGATAAAGAGACTAGCTGTTTCGATAATGATTAGAACGGGGATTAGAGGGACGGGGGTCCCTTCGGGCAGAAGGTGAGCAAGAGAGTGGGTAATTTGGGTTCGTGCTCCTGTAAGTACAGTTGCGAGTCAGAGGGGGGCTGCAAATCCCATGCTAAGAGACAGCTGTGTGGTAGGGGTGAATGTGTAGGGAAGAAGCCCCAACATGTTAGACATAATTAGGAAGAGGACGAGAGAGGTGAAGAGGATCGCTCATTTATGACCTGCAGGTTTAATTGGAAGGAGAAGCTGTTTGGCAAAGGCGCTTATAAATCAGCCTTGTAGGGACAGAAGTCGGTTGTTTAGTCAGCGGGGGGAGGGGGTTGGGAAGAGGATTCAGGGGAGGGCTAGCGATACAAAGATTAGGGGGATGCCCAGGTAGGAGGGGCTAATAAATTGGTCGAAGAAACTTAGTGTCATGGTCAGGTTCAATTATCTGCTTTAAGATTTTTTGTATTTTGGGGTGTTGGCTCATTTGGAAAAGAGTGGGCTATAACTTTTGGGGGGATTACAATTAGGAACACTAGTCAGGAGAAGATAAGGATGGCTAACCACGGGGAGGGGTCTAGCTGAGGCATGTCGCTGAGGGTGGTAGGCAATCACCAGTTTTTAGCTTAAAAGGCTAACGCTTTGGGCCAGTTTAGCTACTTAGCGAGGCGTCTTGGATTATTGACAAGATTCAGAGTTCAAAGTAGTCTAGGGGGACGGACTCGACTACGACAGGCATAAAGGTGTGGTTAGCCCCGCAGATTTCAGAGCACTGACCATAGAATACTCCTGGGCGGCTTGTGATGAAGGCTGTTTGGTTGAGTCGACCTGGGACTGCGTCTATTTTAACGCCGAAGGCAGGTACTGCTCAGGAGTGGAGCACGTCTTCAGCGCAGGTAAGGACTCGGATGGGTGATTCTATTGGGAGGACAACACGGTGGTCGGTCTCTAAAAGCCGATATTGGCCAAATGTGGTGTCTTGTGTGGGGAGCATGTATGCATCAAAGCCGAGATCTCCGTAGTCTGAATATTCGTAGCTTCAGTACCATTGACGGCCGAGGGCTTTGAGAGTCAGGTGAGGGTCATTTGTTTCGTCTATAAGGTACAAAATACGAAGGGAGGGGAGGGCAATTAGGACGAGGATCATTGCTGGTAAAAGGGTTCAGATAATTTCGATCTCCTGGGAGTCTAGGATAAGCTTATCTGAAAGCTTGGCGGTTACTATGGCGACAATAATGTAAAGGACCAGGGTACTAATAAGGAATACGATTATAAGGGCATGGTCGTGGAAGTGGAGGAGTTCTTCTATTAGTGGTGAAGCTGCATCTTGAAATCCTAGTTGCGTGGGATGTGCCATTAGGGTTTCAGGACGCATGGGAGTTTAACCCATAAATCTGCCTTGACAAGGTAGCGCAATGATTTTGCTAGCGTCCCATAAGGGTAAGAAAGTGACAGAGTGGTTATGTGGTTGGCTTGAAACCATCATATGGAGGTTCAATTCCTTCCTTTCTCGTTAGTCTGCTCGAATTTGGACGAAAGCGGGCTGTTCAAATGTGTGGTAGGGGGGAGGGCAGCCGTGCAGTCATTCCACATTTGTAGATGTTAAGGTTACTGAGAGTACTTCTCGTTTAGCGGCAAATGCTTCCCAAATAATGAATAGGAACATAACCACAGCCACGAGGGAGATTATGGATCCAATAGAGGAGATCGTATTTCACAGGGTATAGGCGTCTGGGTAGTCTGAGTAACGTCGGGGCATTCCAGCTAGGCCAAGGAAGTGTTGAGGGAAGAAGGTGAGATTTACACCCGCAAATATGATAGCAAAATGAATTTTTGTCCATGTGTTGTGAAGAGTGTACCCTGTAAATAGCGGGAATCAGTGGACGAAGGCACCGACAATGGCAAATACAGCCCCTATAGACAGAACGTAGTGGAAATGAGCAACAACGTAGTAGGTGTCATGAAGAACGATGTCAATAGATGAGTTGGCTAAGACGATTCCAGTTAGGCCTCCAACTGTAAATAGGAAAATGAAACCTAGGGCCCACAGCATGGGGGTTTCTCATTTAATGTTGCCGCCGTGGAGGGTTGCAAGTCAGCTAAAGACTTTTACTCCTGTTGGAATTGCGATAATTATGGTTGCGGATGTGAAGTAGGCTCGTGTGTCAACGTCTATTCCGACTGTGAACATGTGGTGGGCCCAGACGATAAAGCCTAGGAGTCCGATGGCTATTATTGCTCAAACCATGCCCATGTAGCCAAAAGGTTCTTTTTTACCTGAGTAGTAGGCGACGATGTGGGAGATTATACCAAAGCCCGGAAGGATAAGAATGTAGACTTCTGGGTGTCCGAAGAATCAAAACAGGTGTTGATATAGAATAGGGTCTCCTCCCCCTGCGGGGTCAAAGAATGTAGTGTTGAGGTTTCGGTCTGTTAGTAGCATTGTAATGCCAGCAGCTAGAACAGGAAGGGATAGGAGCAGAAGGACAGCTGTAATTAGTACAGCTCAAACGAATAAGGGGATTTGGTACATAGAGACAGTGGGGGGCTTCATGTTGATGATTGTTGTGATAAAGTTAATAGCCCCAAGAATTGAGGAAATCCCTGCTAGGTGAAGGGAAAAGATGGCCAGATCTACAGACGCCCCTGCGTGGGCTAAGTTGCCAGCTAGGGGTGGGTAAACAGTTCATCCAGTACCGGCACCGGCTTCGACACCAGAGGAAGCTAGTAACAGCAGGAAGGAAGGGGGTAGAAGTCAGAAACTTATGTTATTTATTCGGGGAAATGCTATATCGGGGGCACCAATTATTAGGGGAATAAGTCAGTTTCCGAAGCCTCCAATCATAATTGGTATTACTATAAAGAAAATTATAACGAAAGCATGTGCTGTAACGATAACATTGTAAATCTGGTCATCGCCCAGGAGGGTGCCGGGTTGGCTGAGTTCTGCCCGGATTAATAGGCTGAGAGCTGTGCCTACTATGCCGGCTCAAGCACCGAATACAAGATAAAGGGTGCCAATGTCTTTGTGATTGGTCGAGAAGAATCAACGTGTAATTGCCACAGGTAAGATGGCTGAGAGTTAAGCGGTGGATTGTAGCCCCATAAACAGAGGTTTAAGCCCTCTTCTTATCAAGCCCCGAGGTGTCAGCACGTCGGATTGCAAATCCGAAGAAGCAGGCTAAGCCCCTGCCGGGGCTTCCCCCCCCCCCCCCTCCCCCATTTTTGGGGGGGGGGGATAGACAGATGCTCGCTGGTTGGAGTACTTAGCTGTTAACTAAGCTTTTGTAGGATCGAGGCCTACCTGTCTAGAAGGGCTTTAGCTTAATTAAAGTGTCTGCTTTGCATGCAGTTGATGTGGGATAGTGGCCCGCAAGTCTTATTCAGAGGCTGGGAGATTTTCACTCCCACTGAGGGCTTTGAAGGCCCTTGGTCTAAGTTATTATCCTAAGTCTCTAATGTGCGAGAAGGGCAGTTGCGGAGGGGGCTAGAGGTAGGAGGGAGATCGCGGCTGTAGTTGAGATAGCTAGGGGCATGGTTAGTTGGTTAGGTTGGAAGCGTCATGGTGTTGAGCCAATAAAGTTGTTGGGGGGAGTGGTGAGAGTCATGGCGTATGAGAGACGGAGGTAAAAGTATAAGCTGAGGAGGGCGGTTAATGCGGCTAGTGTGGCTAGAGGGGCTAGTTCTTGCTTGGTTAGTTCTTGGAGAATAAGCCATTTTGGTATAAAGCCTGTAAGTGGGGGCAGCCCTCCTAAGGATAGGAGGGTTAATGGGGCAAGTGCTGTAATAATGGGGGATTTTGTTCAGGAAATAGATAGTATATTGACATTTGTGGCTTTGTTAAGTTTAAATATTAGGAAGGCTGAGAAGGTCATAATGAAGTATGTAAGGAGGGCAAGTAGGGTTAGAGAGGGGGAGAATTGTAGTACTAGAACTATTCAACCTAGGTGTGCGATTGACGAGTAGGCAAGGATCTTTCGTAGCTGGGTCTGGTTAAGTCCCGCTCATCCTCCAATAAGGGTGGATAAAATTCCTAGTGCCGTAATAATTGTTGGGTTGGCAGGTTGGATTTGAAGTAGGAGGGCAAAGGGGGCTAGTTTTTGTCAGGTGGAGAGGATGAGCCCGGTGGTTAGGTCTAGGCCTTGAAGTACTTCTGGGAGTCACGAGTGCATGGGAGCTAGGCCAATTTTCAGAGCTAAGGCTAGGATAATTATGGTGGTTGGGAGGGGGTGAGTTATTTGTTGAATGTCCCATTGACCTGAGAGTCAGGCGTTAGAGGTACTGGCAAATAAGAGTATGGCGGCTGCTGTGGCCTGGGTAAGAAAATATTTAGTGGTTGCTTCAACTGCTCGTGGGTGGTGGTGTTGGGCTATTAGGGGAATAATGGCTAGTGTATTAATTTCTAAGCCTATTCAAGCTAGGAGTCAGTGGGAGCTTATAAATGTAGTTATAGTTCCTAGGCCTAGTCCAAAAATTAAGGTGGCTAAGATGTAGGGGTTCATTAGTAGAAGCAGGATTTTAACCTACATGTTTGGGGTATGGGCCCAAGAGCTTAACTTAGCTGATCCTACTAGATGGTGGTGTAGTGGAAGCACAAAGAGTTTTGAACTCTTCAGCAGAGGTTCAAGACCTCTCCTTCTAATGAGAGCTGGAGGGGCTTTAACCCTCATGATTTACTCTATCAAAGTAATCCTTTAATTCAGGCACAGCTCTATGACCTAATGGCGGGGGGGAGCCCTGCGAATGCAATGGGGAGGGCTAGGTGTCAGATGACGAGGGCTAGTGTGAGAGGAAGAAAATTTTTTCAGATTAGGTGCATTAGTTGGTCATATCGGAATCGTGGGTATGATGCTCGGACCCAGAGGAAGACGATAGAGAGCAGGGCTGCTTTTGTTATTAGGTTAGCAGCTGTAAGTTCAGGTAGTGATGGGATATGGGAGGCGCCTAGAAACAGGGTTGCAGAGAGGGTATTTATAAGGAGAATGTTGGCATATTCTGCTAGGAAAAAGAGGGCAAAGGGTCCGCCCGCATATTCTACGTTGAAGCCTGAGACAAGTTCAGATTCTCCTTCAGTTAGGTCGAAGGGGGCTCGGTTAGTTTCTGCTAGTGTAGAAATGTATCATATTGTGGCTAGAGGTCAGGCAGGCAGAAGTAGTCAAATACTTTCTTGGGTGGTGTTAAAGGTCTGTAGCGTAAATCCTCCAGTTAGGATAATTACAGCAAGAAGGATAAGTCCTAGGCTTACTTCGTAGGAGATGGTCTGGGCTACGGCTCGGAGGGCCCCAATTAAGGCATATTTGGAGTTGGATGCCCATCCAGACCCAAGGATTGAGTATACTGCAAGGCTAGATAGTGCTAGAATAAATAGAATGCCCAGGTTTAGGTCAATTATAGGGTAGGGTAGGGGTATAGGGGCTCAGAGGGAGAGTGCTAGGGTGAGGGCTAATATTGGGGCGAGGAGGAATAGGACTGGTGAGGCGGTAGAAGGGCGAACAGGTTCTTTAATAAATAGTTTTACTCCGTCAGCAATGGGCTGGAGGAGCCCATAAGGTCCAACAATGTTCGGCCCTTTTCGAAGTTGCATATAGCCAAGAACTTTACGCTCAATTAGGGTAAGGAAAGCTACGGCTAGGAGGACGGGTACGATTAGGGCTAATGGGTTAATGACATAGGAGATAAGTAAGTGGGTCATAGTTAAGGAGAGGATTTGAACCTCTGTAGAAAGGGCTTAGGTCTTTTGCATAACCGGGCTCTGCCACCTTAACGTGCCGTTTTCGGCGGCGAAAAGGGGCATGCCTTTTCCCTAGTTGATATGTCTTCATTAGGTACAGGTGAGGCGTACTTTAAGCATGGGCCTCTTCTTTTCGGTCCTTTCGTACTAGAAAAGCTCATTACATAGATAGAAACCGACCTGGATTACTCCGGTCTGAACTCAGATCACGTAGGACTTTAATCGTTGAACAAACGAACCCTTAACAGCGGTTGCGCCGTTAGGATGTCCCGATCCAACATCGAGGTCGTAAGCCCCCTTGTCGATATGGGCTCTAAAAGGGGATTGCGCTGTTATCCCTAGGGTAACTTGGTCCGTAAATCGGCTTTGCCGGATCTCTATTGGTCAAATATTCTGTTACCTAGAACTGTGGCTCTTAGTTGTGGGAGACATAGGAGAAAAGTATCTCCAGCTGGGATTAAGTCTGCTCCCATTCCACGTGAAGGGTTTTTTAATTTCCTCACGGTCGCCCCAACCGAAGACAGGGGAGCAGGATTCAATCAGTTTAGTCCTTTATTTTGGGGTCTTTAACATGGTCTGCTCTAGCGTCTAAAGCTCCATAGGGTCTTCTCGTCTTATGTTCATATCCCCGCTTCTGCACGGGGAGATCAATTTCACTGACTGGAAAAAGGAGACAGTTGAGCCCTCGTTTAACCTTTCATACAGGTCTCCATTTAAAAGACAAGTGATTACGCTACCTTCGCACAGTCAAAATACTGCGGCCGTTGAACACATGGTCACTGGGCAGGCTGGACCTCTTATTCTTAGTCTGCAAGAGGCGATGTTTTTGGTAAACAGGCGAGGCTCATAATATGTTTGCCGAGTTCCTTCTTTTTCCTTTTGTCTTTCCCAGGGTGCACGCCAGTGTAGGGTTAACGGTTGTGTTGGTGGGGAATTTTCTTGTTTATTTGGTTGGTTCCCCAATGCCCTCTTGGTGTGGGACCGTTTAATTTTCGATGGGGGGTCCGTTTCGATTTACACTCATGCGGGGAGAGAGGGGGAGCTCTCTTGTTACTCATATTAGCATAAACACCCCCACGGTTGAGATGGGGCGGCCTGATAGGTCTAGGGGGATAAGATTGGGTTATCGGGATCTTTGGGGGGAGAGATGTCTGAGCTTGAACGCTTTCTATTTGGATGGCTGCTCTTAAGCCCACCAGAACATGTTTCCTTGGCATATTTTGATCTTTACCCACCTGGTAAAGTTGTATCTTGGTTCAGAGGGGCTGTTCCCCCTCTGACTAACTCTCACGGTGTTCTTGAGTATCTGTGCGGGTTAGGCGAATGGAGAAACCGTGAGGCTGAACTTATATCCAATTTTCAGGCAACCAGCTATTGCTAGGTTCGATAGGTCTGTCACCTCTACTCAAAGCTCTTCCCACTCTTTTGCCACAGAGACGGGTTTGCCCTTAAATAAAAATAGGCTGTCTTGGAGTAGCTCACACTAGTTTCGGGGAGTCAAACTAAAGTGCTCTTTGCTTGGAGTTTCTGGCTAAATCATGATGCAAAAGGTACGAGGGGCGATCTCTGCTTTTTTGAACTTTACTGGTCTGTTTCATCTTCTTTTTCAGCGTTCCCTTACGGTACTTTTTCTATTGCGCCATGGTTCCTTTTCTGTCGCCTATACTAAGGAGGAGAAATGGTTTAGTTAAGATATGGTTGTGTTTTTGGGGTTATTAATAATGGTTTGTTGTATTTTGATAGACGGGCTAGCTAATGGGTATCAAGGTGACCCGATTTGCACGGGGGACTTCTCGGTGTAAGGGAGATGCTTTTCTGGCTTAGCTACACTTTGGTTTTTCCAAGCACATCTTCCGATACGCTTACCTTGTTACGACTTCCCTCCCCTATCGCAGGTGTCTTGTTTTAAGTTAAAGTTATATATCTTTGCTCGGGGAGGGTGACGGGCGGTATGTGCGCGCTTTAGAGCCAGGTTTCAGCGGGACTCTCTACTTCCTGCTTACTACTAAATCCGCCTTCATAAACACGCATGTTTCAATGCATCATTCGTGTTCTCTAAGCTAGAGAATGTAGCCCATTTCTTCCCCTCCCATACGCTACACCTCGACCTGACGTTTTGGGCTGTGCCAATTTTGCTCACTATTAGTCCTTCACAGGGTGAGCTGACGACGGCGGTATATAGGCGGAAAGGAACAAGGGAGGGTGAGGTTGAACGGGGGTTATCGGTTCTAGAACAGGCTCCTCTAGGTGGATGTAAAGCACCGCCAAGTCCTTTGGGTTTTGAACTAATGTTTGTAATTCCCGGGCGGATTGTAGGTGTAGGGTACAATCAATGTTTAGGGCTAAGCATAGTGGGGTATCTAATCCCAGTTTGTTCCTTAGCTTTCGTGGATTCAGGCAGGGTAAAGCCACTTTCGTAGTTGGGCTTCATACTCTCGCATATGCGTATAACAGCTTAGAGAGCGTTCGGCTTTATTTTTTGTATTCCCTAACCACTCTTTACGCCGTTGTCTGTCAGCTTGAGCCTCATCGTATAGCCGCGGTGGCTGGCACGAGTTTTACCGGCTCTCTTAGCTTTAACTAAGTCAAGTTTGCACTTATGGTTTAAAATTACTCACTGCTGGATTCCCTTGGGGGTGTGGCTCTTAGCAAGGTGTCATGGGCTGAGCTGAGCTCGTGCCTGATACCAGCCCCTTGTCTCCAAGCAGGGGATCAAGGGCATTCTCACGGGGGCGCGGATACTTGCATGTGTAAGTTTAGCTACAGTTGACAGTAAAGCCGGGACCAAGCTTTTGTGCTTGCGGGTCTTTCTAGGGACCATCTTAACATCTTCAGCGTTATGCTTTGTATTAAGCTACGCTAGC